GTCAATTTGTAATCTTTAACACCAGCTTTAAATCCAGCACTTGCTTTAGTCTCTGTTTGTGGTGACATAAGTCCCTCCCTACAACTCATGAATTAAGAATTCTCACAACAACAAGGTCTACTCGATATGGATTAGGCATGAATGAAACCTTTAACAAAAATCTTTCAAAAAATATTCAATATTCAATTAATATTATCAACTCATTAAAATGTTATGTTAAAATGGTTTGTTATTAGACCATGTATTTGATTCACCAAATACATCATTATTGTATACTCTTTGATATATATAGCGCAACCCAACCCAATCCTAATTTTTGTTTTGCGGGTTTATAATTGAATTGATCCCTTTCTTATTTTGAATCTAAATATCTAAATACTGAGAAAAATTCCCTCTTGACAGTAATATATGTTGTATATGTAAATCCTAGATGTGAAAATAAGCATAATTCATCTACGAAAGGGTATAATATAAAGACGGAAATCTATATGAAAAAAAAATAAAGGATTGGCTGAACTTGAAAATTTACTCATTGAATGAGTAAACGATTGAATCGGATTCGGTTGGGTGGTACCAACTAAATCGAGTGCTATCTCCCATTTATCTCTTATTGAATTAACTGATCAACTTGCTATCGGACATTTATTTTCGATTTGGTATTATTCCAAAAAGGATTTCGACATATTTCACTTTATTATAATTATGAGAATCAATCCTACTACTTCTAGCCCTGCGGTTTCCACACTTGAAGAAAAAAAACTAGGGCGTATCGCTCAAATTATTGGCCCAGTACTGGATGTCGTTTTTCCCCCGGGCAAAATGCCTAATATTTATAACGCTTTGGTAGTTAAGGGTCGAGATACTGTCGGTCAACAAATTAATGTGACTTGCGAGGTACAACAATTATTAGGAAATAATCGAGTTAGAGCTGTAGCTATGAGTGCTACAGATGGGCTGATGAGAGGAATGGAAGTGATTGACACGGGAGCTCCTCTAAGTGTTCCAGTCGGCGGAGCTACTCTCGGGCGAATCTTCAACGTTCTTGGAGAGCCTGTTGATAATTTAGGTCCTGTAGATACTCGCACAACATCTCCTATTCATAGATCTGCGCCTGCCTTTATACAGTTAGATACGAAATTATCAATCTTTGAAACAGGTATTAAGGTGGTAGATCTTTTAGCTCCTTATCGCCGTGGAGGAAAAATCGGACTATTTGGGGGAGCTGGAGTAGGTAAAACAGTACTCATCATGGAATTGATCAACAACATTGCCAAAGCTCATGGAGGCGTATCCGTATTTGGCGGAGTAGGAGAACGTACTCGTGAAGGAAATGATCTTTACATGGAAATGAAAGAATCCGGAGTAATTAATGAAAAAAATCTTGCAGAATCAAAAGTAGCTTTAGTCTATGGTCAAATGAATGAACCGCCGGGAGCTCGTATGAGAGTTGGTTTGACTGCCCTAACTATGGCAGAATATTTCCGGGATGTTAATGAACAAGATGTGCTTCTATTCATCGACAATATCTTTCGTTTTGTCCAAGCAGGATCAGAAGTATCCGCATTATTAGGGAGAATGCCTTCTGCAGTGGGTTATCAACCTACCCTTAGTACAGAAATGGGTTCTTTGCAAGAAAGAATTACTTCTACCAAAGAGGGATCTATAACTTCGATCCAAGCAGTTTATGTACCTGCGGACGATTTGACAGACCCTGCTCCTGCCACTACATTTGCACATTTAGATGCTACTACCGTACTATCAAGAGGATTAGCTGCCAAGGGTATTTATCCAGCAGTAGATCCTTTAGATTCAACGTCAACTATGTTACAACCTCGGATCGTTGGCGAGGAACATTATGAAACTGCGCAAAGAGTTAAGCAAACTTCACAACGTTACAAAGAACTTCAGGACATTATAGCTATTCTTGGGTTGGATGAATTATCCGAGGAGGATCGTTTAACTGTAGCAAGAGCACGAAAAATTGAGCGTTTCTTATCACAACCCTTCTTCGTGGCAGAAGTATTTACTGGTTCTCCAGGAAAATATGTTGGTCTTGCAGAAACAATTAGGGGGTTTCAACTGATCCTTTCCGGAGAATTAGATGGTCTGCCCGAGCAGGCTTTTTATTTGGTGGGTAACATCGATGAAGCTACCGCGAAAGCTATGAACTTAGAAGTGGAGAGCAATTTGAAGAAATGACCTTAAATCTTTGTGTACTGACTCCTAATCGAATTATTTGGGATTCAGAAGTGAAAGAAATCATTTTATCTACAAATAGTGGCCAAATTGGTGTATTACCAAACCACGCCCCTATTGCCACGGCTGTAGATATAGGTCTTTTGAGAATACGCCTCAACGACCAATGGTTAACGGTGGCTCTGATGGGTGGTTTTGCTAGAATAGGGAATAATGAGATCACCATTTTAGGAAATGATGCGGAGATGAGTACTGACATTGATCCGCAAGAAGCTCAACAAACTCTTAAAATAGCTGAAGCTAACTTGAGTAGAGCTGAGGGTAAGAGACAAGTGATTGAAGCGAATCTAGCTCTCAGACGAGCTAGGACACGAGTAGAGGCTGTCAATGTTAGTTCCTACTAGTCAATACATCAAAATAATCAAAAGAAGTTTTTTAGAAGTTCTTTATTATACACCACATTTAGATTCTGCCAATTGAAGACAATCAAGTCTAATCTGATACAACGAAAAAAAGAGGATGGGTAGAAAAACTTATTAGATACCGGAGTCAATGCAATGGTATCTAATAAGTTCTACCTACTATTGGATTTGAACCAATGACTCCTGCCGTATGAAAGCAATACTCTAACCACTGAGTTAAGTAGGTAATTTATCACCGCAAAAGAAGACCCATCACCTCGGGGATTATAGATAGAATATTATTTCTAAGCAATACCAATCTGTTAACAGTAAACGGATCAAAGAGTTATCATGTGAGATTAGGGAATATCCATCTTGACAAGAAATTATCTATATGTTAAGATATCTATGACAAGGGCTATAGCTCAGTTAGGTAGAGCACCTCGTTTACACGTGCGCCAATGCTTTTCAAGGGAGCTTATTATGCAATGAACATAGTTGATCTTATTGAAAAATCAATGTCTTACTCCATAGATTCGAGAGAACAATAGCCTGACAAATATTGGGTTCGGTCCGATTTTGGTGCGAATTTAGGTGCCAAATCAAATAGAACCCGTCATTGATTTGATAGTTGATAAGGTAAATACCCAGCCCATTCAATGCTAGGCATAATGAGCATAAGGGCTTCAAAAAAACCTCCTTTCATCCTATGAACTTTAAGGTGTATGAAGTCTCATATTCGACTCTTGCAGCGGAACGATAGAGACTCCATTTAACTTAGGTTGATCTAAGCCGAAGGCAGACCTAAGTCAAGGTAACCCTTCTTTGAAACACTTTGGTATTGCTACTAGATCTGAATACAAATAATGAATCAGAGCACATGGAGCCAGCTCATTATCTTCCTGTAAAGAAAAAATATGGTGGACTAACTGATCTTTACATCAGTTGATGAAAGAGCCCAATGCAACAAACAAAATGCATGTTGGGTCTTTGAAACAGTTCGAATCATTTCGATAATAATCAGTTTGATCTGTTTTACCGAGAAGGTCTACGGTTCGAGTCCGTATAGCCCTAATACATTCTATTTGTCTATTTTTGTATAGACATTCTATTTTTGTTTAGTATAGTTTTCATTTCCTCATTAGTACTTGTTTATAGACTGGACAGACCAGACCATTGGTTGTTTCATAGAAATGAAATGAAAGCATTACCACATATTCATGTAAATACATAGGTATTTGAAAATAAAAACAATAATTCATTCCAATGGATCTAATCAGATCAGTATGTGTCAAATCTAGGACAAGAAAAAGAAAGAAAATATAATCGTTCGATGCATTAGATTGTGTTTACGTATTCGTATTTGTATAAAATAAATAGAAACAACGACGATCCTTTACCTGGATTTTAATGAAAAGAATACTTCGAATATGTTAGAAATCCCTAGACATTTTTTACCCCCCAAAAATTATTGGTTTTGATAATAACTATGTTATGTTTGATATTATTTTTTGATAATATTTCATTATCTTATTTCATTTTATTATTTATACATTACATAAATTATATATTTACATATAATTTATATAAGAAATATATATTTCTAAATATAAAATACAAAGAAATAAATATAAGGAAATATCAAGAAAAAAACAAAAACATAGTATTAAGTTTCAGAATTATGAAACATAGTTATAGTATTACTATTCATTAGAATACATTAGTAATAGAATATTCTATTAGGTTAGATTAGTATATTTTAGTATTTAATTAAATTACTTTTATTATTTAGAATTTTATTATTTAATATTTTTTAATCTTATATCTATTTTTTTATAGAGAATAGAGAAAGCGAGACAAAGTGAGAGAGTTTTGTTTGTGTAAGAACGCCTTATTTCTACACCATATCTAAATAGAATCGAAATCAAAAACGGAATCCCGATTCCGTTGGATGAATCTCTAAACAAGACATGCCACGCAGCAAACAAACTCTGAACTATACACTTTGATTTGATTAAAATAAATTCTTGTTTCACCTAGGAAAACAAGTTCTGGATGAATTGACAATGCCAACTCGAATAATTAAGCATATTCCACATTAATAGGAGTACATTTATGTTTCTGCTTCACGAATATGATATTTTATGGGCATTTCTAATAATATCAAGCGTTATTCCTATCTTGGCATTTGTAATTTCAGGAGTTTTAGCCCCGGTTAGTAAAGGACCAGAGAAGCTCTCTAGTTATGAATCGGGCATAGAACCTATGGGGGACGCTTGGTTACAATTCCGAATCCGCTATTACATGTTTGCTCTAGTTTTTGTTGTTTTTGATGTTGAAACGGTCTTTCTTTATCCATGGGCAATGAGTTTCGATGTATTGGGTGTATCTGTATTTATCGAA